GCGCTTGAAATTGCAAATTTTTATTCAGTCTACCATTATTTACTAACTCATAATCAGATCTCGGTAAATAAATATTTGAAACTTTACAATTTCAAAAAGACTTTTCAAGTACTTAAATATTATTTAATGGAGGAGAACAAGAGAATTTTGAATCCTAATTCGTGCATTAACAGTGTTTTGAATCCATTCAAATTGAATTGGTATTTTCTCCATCATAATTATCATTTTTGTGAAGAAACATTCACAATAATTAACCTGGGACAGTTTATTTGCGAAAATGTATGTATGGCCAAAAACGCACCACACCTAAAATCGGGTCAAGTTATAATTGTTCACGTTGAGTCTATAGTACTAAGATCAGCTAAGCCTTATTTGGCCACTCCCGAAGCAACTGTTCATCGTCATTATGGCGAAATCCTTGACCAAGGAGATACTTTAGTTTCATTTATGTATGAAAAGTCGAGATCTAGTGATATAACGCAGGGTCTTCCAAAAGTGGAACAAGTGTTAGAAGTACGCTCAATTGATTCAATATCGATAAATCTAGAAAAGAGAGTTGAGGGTTGGAACGCGTGTAGAACAAGAATTCTTGGAATTCCTTGGGGATTCTTGATTGGTGCTGAACTAACTATAGTACAAAGTCGTATCTCTTTGGTTAATAAGATCCAAAAGATTTATCGATCCCAAGGGGTGCAGATCCATAATAGGCATATAGAAATTATTGTACGTCAAATAACATCAAAAGTGTCGGTTTCGGAAGATGGAATGTCTAATGTTTTTTCACCCGGAGAACTAATTGGATTATTGCGAGCGGAACGCACGGGGCGGGCTTTGGAAGAAGTGATCTGTTACCGAGTTATGCTCTTGGGAATCACGAGAGCATCTCTGAATACTCAAAGTTTCATCTCCGAGGCAAGTTTTCAAGAAACTGCTCGTGTTTTATCAAAAGCAGCTCTCCGCGGACGTATCGATTGGCTGAAAGGCCTGAAAGAAAACGTTGTTCTAGGCAGTATGATACCCGTTGGTACCGGATTCAAAGGATTAGTGCACCGCTCAAGGCAACATACGAGCATTCCTTTAAGATTAAAAACCAAAAACAAGAATTTATTCGAGGGGGAAATGGGAGATATTTTGTTCCACCACAGAGAGTTATTTGATTCTTGCATTTCAAAAAATTGATATGATACATCAGAACAATAATTTATAGGATTTAATGATTCCTAAGAGTGGATTCATATTTTTAACTTTATAACTATATAACTATGAGGCGATTCTTTTATTTGTTCCATTTACACGCGATTTGGTAATGTGATTTTTTATATTTATATATTTATAGAGTAATAAGGAAATGAAAAAAAAAAAAGATAATAAAGAATAGAAATAAATAAATGGGTTGGGTCATATATCAATACCCAATCTTCGAGAAAAGAGGAAAAGATAAGGTTCCGTCGGAACAGTTATTTATTTCAGGGTAATCCCGTCTTTTTTTTTTCAATGAAAAAAAGAGAGGAAGTATAGGGAGAAATGATAAGAAGATATTGGAATATTAATTTGGAAGAGATGCTGGAAGCAGGAGTTCATTTTGGTCATGCTATTAAAAAATGGAATCCGAAAATGGCACCTTATATCTCTGCAAAGCGTAAAGGTATTCATATTACAAATCTTATTAGAACTGCTCGTTTTTTATCAGAAGCTTGTGATTTAGTTTTTGATGCAGCAAGTAGTAGAAAAAAATTCTTAATTGTTGGTACAAAAAAAAAAGCAGCGGATTCGGTAGCGCGGGCTGCAATAAGGGCTCGGTGTCATTATGTTAATAAAAAGTGGCTCGGCGGTATTTTAACGAATTGGTCCACTACAGAACTGAGACTTCAAAAGTTCAGGGACTTAAGAATAGACCAAAAGACAGGAAAACTCAATCGCCTTCCGAAAAGGGATGTGGCTCGATTAAAGAGACAATTATCTCACTTGCAAAAATATCTGGGCGGGATCAAATATATGACAGGGTTACCAGATATTGTAATAATCGTTGATCAACAAGAAGAATATACGGCTCTTCGGGAATGTATCACTTTGGGAATTCCGACAATTTGTTTAATTGATACAAATTGTGACCCCGATCTCCCAGATATTTCGATTCCGGCGAATGATGACACTAGAGCTTCAATCCGATTCATTCTTAACAAATTAGTATTTGCAATTTGTGAAGGTCGTTCTAGGTATATACGAAATCCCTAATTAATAATAACATATAAAATTAAAAAGTTCTTTTGAAAATTCCATAGACTGATAAATTGATGGAATCCTTTACTATTCCTGAATCGTGCAAAATAAATTAAAAGAATTTAGGAATATTATGTGATTCGTTTGTATACAAAATATACAATTCCAGTGGGCAAACCTAAACAAAAAAAGGGTTGAATCAAAATAATTTCTTGTAAGGTTTTCTTTCAGAGGACAATATGAATGTTTTATCATCTTCCATCAACACATTAAAAGGCTTATATGATATATCCGGCGTAGAAGTAGGCCAGCATTTTTATTTGAAACTAGGTGGTTTCCAAGTTCATGCCCAAGTACTTATTACTTCTTGGGTTGTAATTGCTATCTTATTAGGTTCCGCCATTGTAGCTGTTCGGAATCCACAAACCATCCCTAGTGACGGTCAGAATTTCTTCGAATATGTTCTTGAATTTATTCGAGATGTGAGCAAAACTCAAATTGGAGAGGAATATGGTCCATGGGTTCCTTTTATTGGAACTATGTTTCTATTTATTTTTGTTTCTAATTGGTCAGGGGCGCTTTTACCTTGGAAAATCATACAGTTACCTCATGGAGAGTTAGCCGCACCCACAAATGATATCAATACTACCGTTGCTTTAGCTTTACTTACGTCAATTGCATATTTTTATGCGGGCCTTAGCAAAAAAGGATTAGGTTATTTCGTTAAATACATTCAACCAACTCCAATTCTTTTACCCATTAATATTTTAGAAGATTTCACAAAACCTTTATCGCTTAGCTTTCGACTTTTCGGAAATATATTAGCGGACGAATTGGTAGTTGTTGTTCTTGTTTCTTTAGTACCTTCAGTGGTTCCTATACCTGTTATGCTCCTTGGATTATTTACAAGCGGTATTCAAGCTCTTATTTTTGCAACGTTAGCTGCGGCTTATATAGGCGAATCCATGGAGGGGCACCATTGACTAAGTTTGGAAATCGTCTTTATTTTTTAACTTAGTGCAAAGCAATCCATGCCTTTCTCAAGACAATTTACTTAATATGGACATAAATATATACATAAATAGACAAAAAGGTCGATACGATCTAGAGGAAGAATCAAAAGAAAAGGATTATGATATTGGCGGATTGTCAAAGTAAAAAAAAGTGGGGGGGAAGAGCTCGAAAAGATCTTTGTCCTAAAATGTGTTTGCCCTATTTCTATCTCCTTCCAATTAAAATTTTCTTGATATTGTCTTGATTGTTTTGTTCATTCAATTCCAATCTTAGGAGTCATAATCTGAATGAGAATTCTTTATTTGTTTACGATGCTAAAACGAAAAAAAAGAAGGGGGTTCCATGCAGTGATTCTCATTTCAGTCGACTTTATTCAATTCAACGATTGACCAAAAGAATAAGAAATAATAAATTACATGAACTTAGATTAATCAAAGGTTTTTATTTATATGCAATGATTCAGACTAATGAATTCGCCCTTTTAGATTGATTGTATCTATATTGATTGTATCTATATTGATTGTATCTATGTGGGATTTTACGAAATCAAAAGAAAAGAGTTTACAAAAAATGAGATTAAAAAAAATCGGTTGTTTAACAGAGTGAGATCCAACTGGATGTATGAAATATATATGATGTATGGAGTATATATAATGGCTAGAAAACGACTTTCTTTTATAGATGTTTCGAAAAAAAATGCGAATCCGATGAAATCCAAGATACGATACGAATAATTAGTTTACTTTATCGAAGAAAAACATGTATATGGAATAGTGAAAAACATGTATATGAAATAGTAGGCTAGTTCTATATGAGCGAAAAGATATATCTAATCGCTCCACTACTACTCAGAATTGAGATAGGGATTTCAATAAGAGTCCCTCCTTTTCATTTGTTTGAATTGAATAAAGAAATTCTATCAAGAAAAAGAGCGAAGAGCTCGAATTTCAAGAAAGGTTCAGAGCAAAGAAAGAAATGGAAAAAAGTTGTATAAATTCACAAAAAATCCGCGGATAGGAATTTGAAAAATAGATAGCGAAGTGATTCTGATGATTCAATAAGATTATTACTTCAATTCAGAGCTCTTAGTTGCGTTACTTTGACTGGAAAAATCTTATCGACGCAATAAATAATTAAGTCATAATTTATTGGTTGATTGTATCATTAACCATTTCTTTTTTCTTTTGCGAGGAACTTATCATGAATCCATTGATTTCTGCCGCTTCCGTTATTGCTGCTGGGTTGGCTGTTGGGCTTGCTTCTATTGGACCTGGGATTGGTCAAGGTACTGCTGCAGGCCAAGCTGTAGAAGGTATCGCGAGACAGCCCGAGGCAGAGGGAAAAATACGAGGTACTTTATTGCTTAGTCTGGCTTTTATGGAAGCTTTAACAATTTATGGACTCGTTGTAGCATTAGCACTTTTATTTGCAAATCCTTTTGTTTAATTTTCTATTTGTTTAGAATCCCATAAAAAAGAAAAAATACGTATTTTTCTTTTTTATTGCCTTAGACTTGACTTGCTGCTTGCTTTTTTTCGAATTCTATCAGGATTTCACCCTACAACTACCGACTTTAGTTTTCTTGCGACAATTGCCCCCGGGAAGGACTGATTGGGGGATGAGGAATTAGTATACCGACTCGCTTTCTTCTTCTTCCTTCCCTCTATCTTAGTCCAATCGAAACTTTTTAAGGAAGTGTTGTAACAAAAACAAAGGGGATATTTCACAATTAACACAAGACCTGATACCGAATTCTAATCCCTAAT